TACCCACAATGATCGGCCATACGATTGCTATTCATAATGGTAAGGAGCATTTACCTATTTATATAACAGATCGTATGGTAGGTCACAAATTGGGAGAATTTGTACCTACTTTAAATTTCCGAGGACATGCAAAAAGTGATAATAAATCTCGTCGTTAATCTCATCTTAAAAAAATCTGGATAGATACTTATGATTCATTAGTAGGAGAGAAACCTTATGTCAAATTTTTTAAATAGGATACTAAACAGGAAAAAAACGGAAGACTACCCTCCTCTGCGTCCGCTAGGTAGCATACGGAAGAAAAAAACGGAAGTATACGCGTTAGGTCGACATATATCTATATCTGCAGACAAAGCAAGAAGAGTAATTGATCAAATTCGCGGACGTTCCTATGAGGAAACACTTATGATACTAGAACTCATGCCCTATAGAGCATGTTATCCAATTTTTAAATTGGTTTATTCTGCAGCAACAAATGCTGGTTCCATTCTGGGTTCCGACGAAGCCAATTTAATAATTAGTAAAGCTGAGGTTAACGAAGGTACTACTGCGAAGAAATTCAAACCTCGAGCTCGAGGACGTAGCTATGCGATAAAAAGAACTACCTGCCATATAACTATTGTAGTGAAAGATATATCTTTAGATGAATATGAATTTGTATCACTATATTCGTTAAAAAAACCTAGATGGAAAAAGACAACTATGGTATATCACGATATGTATAGTAGTGGGGTAGTATGGGACAAAAAATAAATCCACTTGGTTTCAGACTTGGTACAACCCAAAGTCATCATTCTCTTTGGTTTGCACAACCAAAAAATTATTCTGAGGGTCTACAAGAAGATCAAAAAATAAGAGATTTTATAAAAAATTATGTACAAAAAAATATGAGAATATCCTCCGGCGCCGAGGGAATTGCACGTATAGAGATTCAAAAAAGAATCGATTTGATCCAGGTCATAATCTTTATGGGATTCCCAAAGTTATTAATCGAAAGTAAACCGCAAGGAATCGAAGAATTACAGATGAATCTACAAAAAGAATTTCATTATGTGAACCGAAAACTTAACATTGCTATCACAAGAATTGCAAAACCTTACGGAAATCCTAATATTCTTGCGGAATTTATAGCCGGACAATTAAAGAATAGAGTTTCATTTCGAAAAGCAATGAAAAAGGCTATTGAATTAACTGAACAAGCAGATACAAAAGGAATTCAAGTACAAATTGCAGGTCGTATCGACGGAAAAGAAATTGCACGTGTCGAATGGATCAGAGAGGGTAGAGTTCCCCTACAAACTATTCGAGCTAAAATTGATTATTGTTGCTATACAGTTCGGACTATCTATGGGGTATTAGGCATCAAAATTTGGATTTTTATAGACAAGGAAGAAGAATAAGAAAACTTTAATTCTTTTTCTGGCCAATCAACGCAAGCAATTCTAATTCTTAATTCTATAGGGTTGAATAAAAATTCAATTGAACTTTTCATATAATTGCTATGCTTAGTGTGTGACTCGTTGGTTTTTTTAGGGTTAGGATTAAAAAAAGACCAGCCCGGTAGTATGAAAACCAACTCATCACCTCGTATTATCTGGATCTAAAGAACCAGTCAAGATATGAGAAATCGATCATATCTTTGTAGCAACTGAATTTTTTTTGAATAAACTTGAATTCTAAGTTGAAAGCAAAATACAGAAGAAAGGTGTGGATAAATGGAAGGATGAGAGAAAGAAAGAAAAAGAATATCAATGATATAGAATTCCAATATGTAAGGTCTATGAGTCATCTCATAAAAGACAGTGTAATAAAGCATCAATACTAATTGATTCATCCATAATGAAACATTAAATGAATCCTTCTTATAGTTATAGAAGAAAAAAATCAAGAGCTTCGAGCCAATAAAGACTAAGAAGGTTGACTCAAGAATAAATTAGATTATAAGCTCCGTTGTAGAATTCTGACCTAACCATTAAATACGAAGCGGTGGGAACGATGTAACCTGTGAATGCAAAAGATTTTATTGAACAAATGAATCTTACTGATTCACTAGTCGGGATGGCGAAATGAACCGGAAATCAATTCATCTATTCTGAGAAGTCATGAGCAAGTGCTACGACTGAAATAGAGATTGCAAGAGTAAATATTCGCCCGCGAAAATTTTCTTTTTTTTTTGGATAAAGGACAAAAAAAAAGAAAGATTTATTAGCACATTAGAAACATTTTTTTTTATAAAAATGTTCTAATATCTACTAATATCTTATCTATTCAAATTAATTGAAATTCAATTTTGAATCCTTTTAGTCGCGAGGAGCTGGATGAGAAGAAACTCTCACGTCCAGTTCTGTAGTAGAGATGGAATTCTGAAACAACCATCAACTATAACCCCAAAAGAACTAGATTCCGTAAACAACATAGAGGAAGAATGAAGGGAATATCTTATCGAGGTAATCATATTTGTTTCGGTAAATATGCTCTTCAGGCACTTGAACCTGCTTGGATCACATCTAGACAAATCGAAGCAGGTCGACGAGCAATGACACGAAATGCACGCCGTGGTGGAAAAATATGGGTCCGTATATTTCCAGACAAACCAGTTACAGTAAGACCTGCTGAAACACGTATGGGTTCGGGGAAAGGATCCCCTGAATATTGGGTAGCTGTTGTTAAACCGGGGCGAATACTATATGAAATGGGTGGAGTAACCGAAAATATAGCTAGAAGGGCTATTTTAATAGCAGCATCTAAAATGCCTATACGAACTCAATTTATTATTTCGGGATAAAAATGTAGAACCGACAGAGATGAATCTTAGGGATGAAACAAAAACGCAGGTTTCTTTTTTTGGACAAACAATATTTCTTTTATTTTCTTCATCCTTTGCATTGGAAGAATAAACAAAAAATTTGATATGATTCAACCTCAGACCCATTTAAATGTAGCGGATAACAGCGGGGCTCGAGAATTGATGTGTATTCGAATCATAGGAGCTAGTAATCGTCGATATGCTCATATTGGTGACGTTATTGTTGCTGTGATTAAAGAAGCAGTACCAAATATGCCCCTAGAAAAATCAGAAGTAGTGAGAGCTGTAATTGTTCGTACCTGTAAAGAACTAAAACGTGACAGCGGTATGATAATACGATATGATGACAATGCTGCAGTTGTGATTGATCAAGAAGGAAATCCAAAAGGAACTCGAATTTTTGGGGCAATCCCCCGTGAATTGAGACAATTGAATTTTACTAAAATAGTTTCATTAGCTCCCGAGGTATTATAAAATAAAATGAGATCATGATATCTTTGGGGTATTTGAAAGAAATAGATTAAGAACTAGATTAATTCGTAGATTGTGTCTCACGCATATACCTTGCAAAATTCCTATTCATAAATCAATAAAAAAAAAAAAAGAAAAACATGTTGATTATATCCAATTTTGAGACACCAATAATTTTAGTTCATCATGGGTAGAGACACTATTGCTGAGATAATAACCTCTATACGAAATGCTGATATGGATAGAAAAAGAGTTGTTCGCATAGCATCTACTAATATTACCGAAAATATTGTTAAAATACTTTTCCGAGAGGGTTTTATCGAAAACGTCAGAAAACATCGAGAAAAAAACAAATATTTTTTGGTTTTAACCCTTCGACATAGAAGGAATGGGAAAAGACCCTATAAAAATTTTTTAAATTTAAAACGGATCAGTAGACCCGGTTTACGAATCTATTCTAACTCTCAACGAATTCCTAGAATTTTAGGTGGGATGGGAATTGTAATTCTTTCTACTTCTCGGGGTATAATGACAGACCGGGAGGCTCGACTAGAACGAATCGGTGGAGAAATTTTGTGTTATATATGGTAATCCATTTAATATCCAAATGGGATCCGAAACCTCTTCCTATTTGTAAAAAAAAAAAGAAAGGGGGTGAGTTGTCTAATATCGTCTTTCCTCTATTAATTGATACTTCAGGGGGGCTTTACCTGAAATGAAAGAACAAAAATGGATTCATGAAGGTTTAATTACTGAATCGCTTCCCAATGGCATGTTCCGAGTTCGGTTAGATAATGAAGATCTGATTCTAGGTTACGTTTCAGGAAAGATCCGACGTAGTTTTATACGGATACTGCCAGGAGATAAAGTCAAAATTGAAGTAAGTCGTTATGATTCAACCAGAGGACGTATAATTTATCGACTCCGAAACAAGGATTCGAAAGATTAGGTCATTTTTATTCGATACGATTCGAGATGCAAAATTTCAAGAAACTTATTTTCTACCAAAAAAGAATTAAGATAAGGAATGACAAATATGAAAATAAGAGCTTCCGTTCGAAAAATTTGTGAAAAATGTCGACTAATCCGTAGGCGGGGGCGCATTATAGTAATTTGTTCCAACCCGAGACATAAACAAAGACAAGGATAATCAGACCCGCTAAAGGGCTCAATGTACAAATAAGAAATCTGTTTTGACATAAAATGGATATATCCATATATTTCTGACTCATATTTATGAGATGATACAATATGGCAAAAGCTATACCGAGAACTGGTTCACGTAGGAATGTACGTATTGGTTCACGTAAGAGTGCACGTAGAATACCAAAGGGAGTTATTCATGTTCAAGCAAGTTTCAATAATACCATAGTCACAGTTACAGATGTGCGGGGGCGGGTGGTTTCCTGGTCCTCGGCCGGTACTTGTGGATTCAAGGGTACGAGAAGAGGGACACCCTTTGCCGCTCAAACTGCCGCAGCAAATGCTATTCGTACAGTAGTCGATCAAGGTATGCAACGAGCCGAAGTCATGATAAAAGGTCCCGGTCTCGGAAGAGACGCAGCATTACGAGCTATTCGTAGAAGTGGTATACTATTAACTTTCGTACGGGATGTAACCCCTATGCCACATAATGGCTGTAGACCTCCGAAAAAAAGACGTGTGTAGAAAGTGAAGAAATTTCAATAGAAACAAGAGAAATAAATAATTCAATCAAAAAAAA